CTTTTTAAGTTATTTTATTGTGATTCAACATAACCTAAATGGAATCACGCTCTGTAGGATTTGAACCTACGACATCGGGTTTTGGAGACCCGCGTTCTACCGAACTGAACTAAGAGCGCTTTCTTATAACGGGGATACGGCTGTAAAGAAAAGGATTTTTTTGTACCCCAAAACATTTTTCTTGCATACATCTAGTATGCTAAAAAGCGGGATTATGCCCAATTTAAATTGATCTAAATTAATCCCTCGTTACTGCCCATAGGAGAAGTAATAGGTAGGGATGACAGGATTTGAACCCGTGACATTTTGTACCCAAAACAAACGCGCTACCAAGCTGCGCTACATCCCTTTTGAAAATTGTTGTACAGTGCCATTGTACAAAATCCCTGTTTTGTTTTCCACATCGTTATTTTCCCCTCCATATATATCTATATAGAATTTTATACAAATTTCTTGCTATTTCTTCTTTTTGGTTTCATATAATAAAAGAATTATATACATCTAAAACCTAACGTATAAATAAAAAAGAATTAATATTTATTGGTAATGCTCAGTAACTACAGCATCTGACTATATATGTATTACAATAAAGAAGGAGGAGGATTTTCAATGCGAGATATAAAAACATATCTCTCCGTGGCGCCCGTGCTAACTACTCTATGGTTTGGGTCTTTAGCAGGTCTATTGATAGAAATTAATCGTTTATTCCCGGATGCCCTATCATTCCCTTTTTTTTAATTCTAGTTATTAATATGAAAAAAAATGCAGAAAATTAGAGATACAATTCTACGCGACGTGACTCAAATTTAGCCCCAATTTTTCGGTTCTTTAGGTCAGTAAGGAAAGATAAATAAAAAAAGTGTATTGACCCTCAGCAAAAATTCGGTGGATCTAAGATCGAATTTTGGAGAACAGAAATGGAAATCTGGGACCAGCCCGGCGCAGGCTCCACGAAATCATAGTACATAGTATAGTATAGAAAGAAGATGCTTAAATGAAATACAGAGATTAGTATAGGAATAATTGATAGTTAGAAACAAATTGTATTACTTAATTATTAGTCTATTAATATTATATTAATTACAACGAAATCTAAATCTTTAGAAATTGCATTTCTAGTTAGTAACTTCTATTCATTTTTTTTTTGTTCTTTTCTTCTTCCTAAGTTCGGGTTGAAAATGGAAGAGTTAAGTTAAGTCGATTCAAAATTCAAAGGAGGTTCATGGCCAAGGGTAAAGATGTCAGAGTCAGAGTTATTTTGGAATGTACCTGTTGTGCCCGAAATGTTGTCGATAAAGAATCGCCGGGCATTTCTAGATATATTACTCAAAAGAATCGCCACAATACACCCAGCCGACTAGAATTGAGAAAATTTTGTCGCTATTGTCACAAGCATACGATTCATGGAGAAATAAAGAAATAGATCGAGGGGAACATGTGTGATTAAGAGAAAGAACTTAACATATATGCATATATATATAATATAAAAATAAAACCCTCTTTAGGTTAGGAAATCAATAAAGAAATTGAATTTTAGAGATAAGGAATAAACCATGGATAAATCCAAGCAACCTTTTCGTAAATACAAGCGATCTTTTCGTAGGCGTTTGCCCCCAATTGGGCCGGGGGATCGAATCGATTATAGAAACATGAGTTTAATTAGTCGATTTATTAGTGAACAAGGAAAAATATTATCTAGGCGAATGAATAAATTGACCTTGAAACAACAACGATTAATTACTCTTGCTATAAAACAAGCTCGCATTTTATCTTTGTTACCCTTTCTTAATAATGAGAAACAATTTGAAAAAGCCGAGCCGATCCCTGGAACGACCCGTCCTAGAACCAGAAATAAATAGGAACACTCCTCATCCTCAATTGACTCAAAACTCCAATAAGAGCTTAGGCTCAGATTGATTTTTTGTTCGAAAAAGCCTAAAATCTAGATTTGATTGTTGTGTTAGAAGAAACAAAATGGGGGGAAGAAGAAATCTTTTTTTTTTGAAACATGTTCGTCCATTCCTACTACTTATCTTAATTTTTTTTTTTATTCTATCTTCCCGGAGTTTCGTTCTCCGGGGAATTCTTTTTCAATCATTCCTGTATATTACTTTAGTATTTCTTTGAAAATCTTATTGGAAATCATGTAAAGACAATTCTTATTTGATATAGCTATTTGCGCAAGTATTTTACGATTAAGAAGCAATTGCCTTTTGTATAGATTGTGTATGAATCTACTATAACTATGGAATACCTTATTATCACGAGTTACTGCATTTATACGAGTGATCCACAAACGACGAAAATCCCTCTTTTGCCTGCCTCTATCCCGATGAGAGGAAGCTAAGGCTCTTATTTTCTGTTGAATAGTCGTTCGAGTAAGTCTTGAATGAGCACCTCTAAAGGTTGATGCAAATAAACGCATTTTTGTTCGACGTCTCCGAGCTGTATATCCTCGTCTAACTCTGGTCATTGAATCAAATTAAACTTTAAGGAATAACTAATTGATTTCTCATCTTTCAGTTATTCTTTTTCCCTCCTCCGGTCGATTAATAACAAAACGGATTATTCCGATATATAAAATATTAATTCCAATGGCTTTTGCTACTATAACCTTCCCAACCACGATTTTTTATTCCTTCAAGGCATCATTTCACTTGGAAATAAGAAATTCTGTCGATACAAAAAATAAAATAGCGGGTTCCTTCGTTTCTACGGTGACTTCTTAAACGGTGAGGTCCTCTCTATACACCGGAGCCCCTTCTCTCATTAAAAAAAAAATGTTATTGTTAACTTGTATAGTTCACACTTTTTGGCTCTACCCATATCAATTATCAATTATAGAGTAATAAGTCTTTTCACAATAAGAACTATCCATACAGTGACGGCATTTAATTATGAAAGTTGGCTAGGTAGCTGACCCTGTTAGCCCGTTCTTTCAAGAATAGGAGTATAAGCTTTTTGCTTCTTATAATAGCATTTTCCCCGCTTAATGGATAACCATTTGTTACCGATGGGGAATTGCTTCTCATCTCAAATCGAGGTGATTGGATTTGGGCCAATGGAAACCAAAAATTCCATACACAGATAGGTATATGATAGGTCTTCGTTTTTAGATAGTAAACGGCGTTCTGCCACTCTACCTATCCTATTCATGGGTATCGGTCATTGATACTGGAAAAATTGTCTCATTTGTTCGAGCTCATGATCTGAACGAGTCGCACATACACCCTAGTACATGCTCCTCGACGCTGAGGACATCCTCGAAGAGCGGGGGATTTCGTGACATTTCTTATTGGCTTTCTTGCGTTTCTAATAAGTTGTTTAATAGTTGGCACGGCGTATATATATATATATATATAGAATTATCGAATGGGTTGGTTTAGATCGATCTTAACCTGATGATTGATGATTATGAATTTTTTCTATTCAATAGCAAATCGCGAAAAATTCGAATTATGGTTTGAAATAGAATTGTTGATTTACACGAAATCCCCAGTAGTTTCATTTTCGACCGCTACAAGATCAACAATGCCATAAGCTTGGGCTTCTGTTGCTGACATAAAAACATCTCTTTCCATGTCTTCGGATACAACCCATGAAGGGTTGCCGGTTCTTTGTACATAAACCTTTGTGAGTGTTTCGCGAAGTTTCAGTAGTTCTTCCGCTTCCAGGATAAATTCCCCCGCTTGCGCCTCATAAAAAGAACTAGCGGGTTGATGAATCATAACCCTGATGATATTGATATAGCATCATGAATGGTTCTTCTATCTCGCGCAATTGGGTTAAAATAAGGGATAAAAAAATAATAAGAAGAAAAAAAAAAAAAGAATTGAACAACCGTACGGGCATCTTTTTTTGCATTGCATACGGCTCTGTAATGGAATTTATTTTTCCTCCCTTCCTTCGAAGAAAGAAATGGAATCCATACGATCCAGGATCTATTTACCACCCTTCTTTTCGTCGAAGTAAAAAAAAAATACTATGATGGTTCTGTTGCTTTATATATTTTTTATTTTATTTCGTCTGTGATTGAGCAATCCCAAAGTTTCTTTCTTATACGATCAAATAAGTCAAAATGATCTTTTTTTTTTTCATTTTCGTACTCTTTCTTTCATAACATAAATATAAGAAAGAGACTTCCGGTTTGTAAGAGAAATGGTTTGTGACGCTGAAATGTACTCCCGACATATATGTATGAATAAGATCAAATCGGAAATAACCCTTGTTTCATACTACTATTTCGATACAAAATCTCATGTTATCAAAAAACAATAAAAGTTTGTTCATATCGAACTCGAAGTGCCATGCTATTATTACTTATTATTCATATTCGATATGGCGAAGGCATAGTCTTCTTATTTTTTTTTTTTTCAAATAAAAAACTCATTGGCGCCAAGCGTGAGGGAATGCTAGACGTTTGGTAATTTCTCCTCCGACCAGAATGAAAGATCCCATTGAAGCGGCTAATCCCATGCATATTGTATGCACATCGGGGGGCACAAATTGCATAGTATCATAAATGGCTATTCCTGGTATTACCCATCCACCGGGGGAGTTTATAAACAAATAAAGATCTCTAGTCTCATCCTCTATGCTGAGATATACCATAAGACCAACAAGTTGATTTGAGATCTCGCTATTAACCTCTTGGCCTAAAAAAAGTAATCTTTCTCGATAAAGTCGGTTGATTAGGACAAAATTGTATTCCTTAGGAACCGTACACGCACCTTTGGATGCATACGGTTCAAAAAAATTGCGAAAAAAAAAAGAATCAACGTGTTGATTAATCAATCGAGTCCTATTTCTTTCTTTTTTTTTTTATATATAACAGGGTAAAAAAAAAATGAGGCCCCCCCCACGAAAAAAGAATTTTTCGGAACTTTTTGAACTAACCTTTCATTGATGTATTGTTTCATCAAGATTCCAATCACGATGTCATTTTCTTGTTCCTGAATGGGTCCTTTCAACTCTTTTTTTTTTAGGTTCATGCTCTACTCCGGGTAAAGATTTGTCCGAATTCCATTTGCACATAGAGGGCAAACAATCTCAGTACCACTTCTTTTTTTTATTCGTTTCATGCCTGCCTTCCCCCAAACTATTCGATCTATTCCTCATATTACTCCATTGATTAGCAGTTTGAGATCACTTCTTAAGTATCCTATCCTATATATTATATAGTATAGTATAGTAAGTATAAGAATCGTTTATGATACAAGCGGTAATCATACATATATTACCAATTTGGTATTTTCTGAACGGAGCCTGTATACTTTATTTAAGTCAACCATAAATTCTTCTAATTGATAAGATTGATCCCCACAATATAAATTGATCTAATTGCACTTCACGCTCCGAACGATTGATGGTTCAATGAATATTTCTTGGGCGAAACAGAGGATATCTCAATCGGGAGAGAGAGAGAACGGGTAAATCCCATATGACCCAATATGTCTGACAAGCCGCACTATACGTCAACCCAAACTGCATCTTCCTCTCCAGGGCTCCGGAAAGGTACTTTAGGAACACCAATGGGCATTAAATTAAAGAAAAAAATTAAGTACTATACTTCACTTTAATATGGAAACGTAAAAATTATTGTCTTCATCATCTTTTTTTTTCTGTTTATTCTATTTTATACATAAATGAAATTGGAAGGTTTGTAGAGGACGACGGGACAGAGTGAATAAAGAAAAATTTTACCGAACGGGTCGATCTTTCGAATGAGAAACAAATATCCGTGTATTTGTTCCCCAAAATGGGACCAATCCCCCCATTGCGTATTGGTACTTATCGGATATAGAATAGATCTGCTTCTCCTTGTTCTTACGAACGGAATTGTCCCGTTATTTCCAATGGAACGGAATAAATAGTAACCCTTTCTCATACAGAATCTACTGAAAAGGTTAGGTACTAGGTACATAGTATAGTTTTTTCAAATGCGATAAAGTTACATAGTGTCTATTTTTCAAAGGGGTATTTCCATGGGTTTGCCTTGGTATCGCGTTCATACTGTTGTATTGAATGATCCCGGTCGATTGCTTGCTGTCCATATAATGCATACAGCTCTAGTTTCTGGTTGGGCCGGTTCGATGGCTCTATACGAATTAGCGGTTTTTGATCCCTCTGACCCCGTTCTTGATCCAATGTGGAGACAAGGTATGTTCGTTATACCCTTTATGACCCGTTTAGGAATAACCAATTCGTGGGGTGGTTGGAGTATTTCAGGAGGAACAGTAACAAACCCGGGTATTTGGAGTTATGAAGGTGTCGCAGGGGCACATATTGTGTTTTCTGGCTTGTGCTTCTTAGCAGCTATCTGGCATTGGGTGTATTGGGACCTAGAAATATTCTGTGATGAACGTACAGGAAAACCCTCTTTGGATTTGCCCAAGATCTTTGGAATTCATTTATTTCTCTCAGGGTTGGCTTGTTTTGGTTTTGGCGCATTTCATGTAACAGGCTTGTATGGTCCTGGAATATGGGTGTCCGACCCTTATGGACTAACAGGAAAAGTACAATCTGTAAATCCGGCATGGGGTGCGGAAGGGTTTGATCCTTTTGTTCCCGGGGGAATAGCCTCTCATCATATTGCAGCGGGTACATTGGGCATATTAGCGGGCCTATTCCATCTTAGTGTCCGCCCGCCCCAACGCCTATACAAAGGATTACGTATGGGCAATATTGAAACTGTACTTTCCAGTAGTATCGCTGCTGTGTTTTTTGCAGCTTTTGTTGTTGCTGGAACTATGTGGTATGGTTCAGCAACTACTCCAATCGAATTATTTGGTCCCACTCGTTATCAGTGGGATCAGGGATACTTCCAGCAAGAAATATATCGAAGGGTTAGCGCCGGACTAGCCGAAAATTTTAGTTTATCGGAAGCTTGGTCTAAAATTCCCGAAAAATTAGCTTTTTATGATTACATTGGTAATAATCCGGCAAAAGGGGGATTATTCAGAGCAGGTTCAATGGACAACGGGGATGGAATAGCTGTTGGGTGGTTAGGGCACCCCGTCTTTAGAGATAAAGAGGGGCGCGAGCTTTTTGTACGTCGTATGCCTACTTTTTTTGAAACATTTCCTGTGGTTTTGGTAGATGGAGACGGAATTGTGAGAGCCGATGTTCCTTTTAGAAGGGCAGAATCAAAATATAGTGTCGAACAAGTAGGTGTAACTGTTGAGTTCTATGGTGGCGAACTCAACGGAGTCAGTTATAGCGATCCCGCAACTGTGAAAAAATATGCTAGACGCGCCCAATTAGGTGAAATTTTTGAATTAGACCGGGCTACTTTGAAATCCGATGGTGTTTTTCGTAGCAGTCCGAGAGGTTGGTTCACTTTTGGGCATGCTTCATTTGCTTTGCTCTTCTTTTTCGGACACATTTGGCATGGCGCCAGAACCTTGTTCAGAGATGTTTTTGCTGGTATTGATCCAGATTTGGACACTCAAGTGGAATTTGGAGCATTCCAAAAACTTGGGGATCCAACTACAAGGAGAC